ATGGTTCTAGTAAACCAAAACCACCATTTTCTAGCTATTTGGCTTTAATCTTACCTTTACAAGACAAAAATGGAAGATCTAGTTACGATTGGAAATGCACTTATGTTTTTTATCTTCATCCATAGATCCTTTACTTATACTTATTAATTGGAAGATTTTATCCAATTTTTCAAAAATTATGCTTCGTGACTCTGTAACCCTTTTATTCAATTGAAATTGAACTTTGGATACAAATCGTGAGAATTTATATTTTTCCTCAAATATGCTATTGAGAGGAAAAAGGATTAAACTCTTTTCAGGAAATAAAGTTTTTTTTTGATCGGAATATGAAAAACCCGAAGGACCCCTTAACTTTTTAAGTTATTAATTGAACGAATCACACTTTTACCACTAAACTATACCCGCTTCATATTCATTATTATATATGAATATACCTTTTGTCGAACAAAGGAATGAGATGCTATCTTAATAGCATCAGACTCATTAAAACTTGAGCGTTGACACTTCATCCCCCCGGACCAGGGGGCGAAGTACAGAAAGTTTTTTAAAATACCTACTCAAATTATAATAAAGAAAAAGGTCTCATTTTTAACTTGTTATAAGTCATTACTGACAGTCCCAAATTGAAGGAATTATTGAAGCTGGACTATAACCACGACGAATTCCTCATTTTTTTTTACTTTCCCTTCAACTGACCGATTTTTGAATTTGAACTTGGATTAATTGGATCTCAAATGTTCAATGTCCCTTGAACAAATAAAAGAGTTATGTTATAACATATGTGTTTTTTGATATAATATCTGTATGTGCTTTTTTCCAGTTAAATAATTAACTAAATTGATAAAAAAGACTCAAAATTCAAAATACTACTTAATACTAATTAATAAAAATAAAATTAATACTAATTAATAAAAATAAAAATGTAAGAATTTTAATATTCTTACATTTTCATATTCTATAGTATATTCTATAGTATTATATTAATAATACTAAGAAATTACACTTGGAATGGAGATGAAAATTGTCTTTATTGTTACTTCAATAACTTCAATAACAAGTATCTTTGATTTGATATAATATAATAAAAACAAAAAATGAAATCATTTGATCTATGAAATGATTGATTCATCAGAAGTAATGTAATAGCCCGGCCAGTACTTAACCAGGCCGGGGGAATGGACTTTTCTTACAAAATGAAAATCAAGGAAGTAAGGTTTTTTTCTATATCTATTCTATTGAAGATAAGATATCTGTGTCGAATTATTACATTCTCGAAATTGAATTACTAATCAAATTAATAGATCTCTTAGCTAGTTTAATATAAATATAAATATTTATATAGAATATATTTATATTACTATATTTATATTACATTACTGTTATTTTAGTCTTATATTAAGTATTATAAATTCTAAAATTTGAATAATAAAAATAAAGAAAAACGCGCTTTTTTCAATTTAAATATTTTTTACTTCGCCTGTCACATCACATAAAAAATTTGCAATTTGAATTGGGAGAGATGGCTGAGTGGACTAAAGCATTGCTAATCCGTTGTACGAATTATTTGTACCGAGGGTTCGAATCCCTCTCTCTCCGCTCCCCTCGATCGCTTCAGACTTTCAAAATATTTTTTTTATTCCTCACGTCCAGGATTACGACCTGGATCATTAGATAAGAATCCAAAGATGAAGAGAGAAACAAAAAAGATTACTACTGTGTAAACAAAGAGTTTGAGAGTAAGCATTACACAATCTCCAAGATTTTTTTTTTTGAAAAGGGAAATAGATTGCCTATTTTTTATCACATACACTATGTTGACATAACACCCCAAAAATAAACCAAAAAGAAAATGATTTCTTGAAAAAGGTAATTTTTACGAATTTTTTGTTTTTTTAATGTAATAATAATAAGAAAAGCAAGATTCTGCTTCCTTCATTACCAAAAATACCAAAAATTTTTGGTCATATCCATTATTTGGTATTGTGGGGTCTTTAGAAAGTCCTTGTTTACTGGAAGGTCAGAACGAGGAAATAAGTTGATCAAAATTTATCACCACGCGGTTATTCAATATAATACAAGAATTTCTATTTTCGAATGGAGGGTTCATAATGTAAAAAAGATCTTATAAATTTTTAGAAAATTTGTTTCGGATAAATCATGAATTTTTCGGAGCATTGAAGATTTTATCGAAAACTTACAGCAGCTTGCCAAACAAAGGCTAAGAGCAAAAATAGTACAGGTATGACAGGCATAACATCTACGATAGGATTGAAAAAGGCATAAGCCTCGGGCAATTTGCCGAAGAAAAAACTACTCGAATAAAGGGTAGAATTAAGACAGATACAGATTAAACTAAAGATATTAAGCATAACAAACATTTCATTCTTGTAGATTAGAAAATTAGATTTTGATTGAGTTCTTTTTATGAGGGAAAAATTTAAAGGTGGGTAAAAAAAACCTTCTTGTTCTTCGAACGCTCTCAAATCAAAAATCTTCCCTTTCATTCTCAAATGAGAATACAAGGAATTTGAGTTTCATACAATATCTTAATTGAATTTTATGGAATGATCAATCATTTTTTTTCTATATTTCCATGTGTTGAATCCTAGCAGTAATATATTTCATATATATTTGAATTGGGATTGACGAACGACTAATACCAATATTAGTCTTTATTAGTATCGAAGATAAATTCGAAATCGAAATGAGTGGGGCGTTGGTAAGGCAACGGGTTTTGGTCCCGTTATTCGGAGGTTCGAATCCTTCCGTCCCAGAGCGTCTACATGAGAAAGGCAAAATTCTTCTATTTAACAAATTTCTCTTTAAGCTTGGAAATTTTTATCTTTAATCTTGGATATAATATGATCTCACCTTTTGTTCTGATTTTTCTATAAAAATTAGACTTTTTTTATTTAGTTTCTCACAAATGCGATTGAGTGTACGGGTAGAAATAAAGATATTTCAGAATTCGAAATTCAAAACAATTTTTTGGTATATCATTACCATTCAGAGACTACTATTTAAATAGTCATATTGAAGTAAGTTACTTATGGAAACTCTTTGTTCCATGAAATGTGAATTTTCGCATTATGTAATTCATTATGTAATTCTGAATTGAAATAGAAAAAAAGATCCTTTTCTATTCAATTCCCCAACCCAAGGAAAGAAAGCCTAAAGAAAAGTGTGTATCTTACACATTGTACATGGAGACTAAAGATTACGTGATTTTTGGTATGAATTTTTTTCTTTTATCGTTCGTCTTAAGACTTCTAAACCGGTAAAAAAAAGTAAAACCATTTTTGAATCCTTGAACCTGAAGTAAAACCAAATCCGTTTGTATAAAATGAACAAGCCCTGCCCTATGTATATATATTATGTATTGTTGTATTTCAGCAACAGCAGCTCTTTGATTAAGTCAAAAGGGTCTGTGATTCTTTAAATATACATGATTACCCCCGGTAACAAATTTTCGTTGTATATGATGCATACGAAAAAATTAGATTCTTCTTAATTCTTGATTCTAATTTTGTCTTTGATCTGAAAGAAAGAATACCGAATTCAATTTTTCTTTATACCTTACACGAGACCTTTTCTATTTCATACTCATGAAAACAAAAATTCTTTTTTTAACCCGGGTACTCGAAGAAATTTGAAAAATCTATATTATAGATATATAGAAACTTATGACTTTTTCGAGTTATTGGAATAGCTTATATTTTGTTAATAACTGATTTTATTCCGGAATTGGAAAACCCATAGGGCCGCTTTTAAGATTTAGAGTTTATTTGTTCGAGAAGAATTTTTTTCATAATTTAACATCCCGAATGATCTGTTGAAGATTTTAATTAGATTTAAGTAAATCCATTTATTTATTTATTTTTTATTTTGTAGAAATTTCTTTCACCCCATAGGATAGAGGGGCGAAATAACTTATATCTTTTATAATATAAGACTTTTTCCAGATAATTATTTACCTCTCCATAGATACATACATAAAAAATATTATGTACCATTGAGCCAATGACTATTCATGATTCCATATTGAATCAATTCCATACCGGTTCAAAATAAAATTAAAAAATGAGAGGAATGTTATGGTAAAACTTCGTTTAAAACGATGTGGTAGAAAGCAACGTGCGACTTGAAGGACATAATTCACTGTGGATTCTTACATCCGCCATTTTCATGAAGATGCTCTTGAATCGACATAGTTTGTTCTGTTCCTGTTAGGAACCTAATTTGTATTGGGTTGGTAAATTTAGGAATAGTACATGATGGAGCTCGAGCAAAACGTATTGATTCATTTATCGGGGGGGCGAATCTAGGGTTAGTAACAATTAATAAATTAGACTACTTTGTAAGTATATCCTCAATCTAGAAATTTCAATTTAAAATTGAAGGATTCAAATTCCAACAAGTTTGAAATGAAATAAATAAAATTTTTTATATTACATTACAAGGGAATAAATCGTTCATATTATCTTTCCATAGAAAGAAATAACAAAAAACAAAAGTATGTTGCTGCCATTTTGAAAAAAAGGGAGGTAAGGATCACCGAAGTAATATCTAAACCTAATGATTTTTAAAAGCAAAGAGAAAGAATTCCGGAACAAGGAAACACTATTTCCAATTGGCTCAATATTTTTTTTTAGTATAATGATGGAGACTAAAAATGGATTCGAGACAAAACAAACAAAAGAGGTTAGAGACGACTCAAGAAATGCCTAAACCTTCGGACTTTTTCAGAATTACCCAACTTGAGTTATGAGTACGAATGATATTTCTTTTTTTTTTATGTAAGTAAGAACAAAAAAACTTAAATCATAGTCTAATTCATAAATTTTTTAATCTATTTTACATTATATACAGAAATATTAGAATCATTTTTTCTCGAGCCGTATGAGGAGAAAACCTCTTATACGTTTCTAGGGGGGGTTATTTATCTATATCTATCCCAATGAGCGATCTATCAAGCAATTGATGTTCGATCCCGACGAGAAGGAAGAGATCTTCGAAAGGTGGGTTTTTATGATCCAATACAAAATCAAACTTATTTAAACGTTCCTGCTATTCGTTATTTCCTTGAAAAAGGTGCTCAACCTACAGGAACTGTTTATGATATTTTAAGAAAAGCAGAATTTTTAAAAGAAAAAGCTTCATAAATAAAAAAAATTATAAAAAAGAAAGGTAACTAGTATACATTTGTGGGGTAATTATTTACTCATAATTTGCTCTTTTCTTGATTATGTTTTATATTTATCATATTTCTTGTTGTGCCAATCCAACACAAATCCTTATTTTATGTAATTTTTTTTTTTATTAATTTTTTTTCTCAACAATTTATTCATATTGACAATGGTGTATCGAACAAATATAATTCAATCGTAGATAAATAGATCTGTTTATTTCGATCCTTATTTATTTATGGGTTTTTCCTTTACTTCATTCAAATTATGGGTTTGCCAAATTTACTGTTTGTTATACAAGATATATTTTTTTAACGAAAATCCAATATATTTTATAAAAAAAGGGGGGGGGGTGGTCTTTAAATGTGAATTTTTACATTTTTTTTATCTGTCTTTAATTTAATCCAATCCACTTTGCTATTTTGTTTAATTGATCATCCAATCTTTCCTTTATATTTCTTTTGAATTCAAAATTCAATGTTTTTACGTAGTTGTATAGTTCAATTTCATTTTTTCCGCTTGTATATACGTATTTATCTGGGTTGCTAACTCAATGGTAGAGTACTCGGCTTTTAAGTGCGATTATGGTTTTTTACACATTTGGATGAAGTAACGAATTCGTCCAGACTTTTGGTAGAGTCTATAAGACCACGACTGATCCTGAAAGGTAATGGATGGAAAAAACCGCATGTCGTAATAAAATAAAATAAAAAAATGGAATTGAATTTCAATTTTGTGAATTTATTATTATATTATATTCACAGTTAGAGTTTGGTTTAGTGAATAAATGGATAGAGCTCTATGGTTCTAATTCTGGTAAAAAAAAAAAGCAACGAGCTTCTATTCTTAATTTGAATAATTTCCCGATCTAATTAAACGTTAAAAATAACTTAGTGCCTGATGTGGGGAAGGGGTCTCCTGTGAATGGACCTTTGATTCTTTTTTTTTATTCTTAAAAAAAATCCTAATTATTTTCTATTATGGATTGGAAACTAATGTGTAGAAGAAACAGTATACTGACAAAAAAAAATTTCCAAAGTCAAAAGAGCGATCGGGTTGCAAAAATAAAAGATTTTTTATCCTCTTCTAATTTAATAGAACGAAGATAAACCCATTGGCCCATTGGATAGAAGGCGAAAGGAAAAAGATCTGTTGATTGGACTCTGTATTTCCGGGGTATATATATATTTTTCATACATGATACATACTCTGTTTTGACCGTATTGCACTATGTATAATTTGATAATACAAGAAATACCTATTGTTTCTGGTTCAAGTAGAACAAGTAGAAATTGAAGTCAATGGAAGAATTACAAAGATATTTAGAAAAAGGTGGATCTTGGCAACAATATTTCCTATATCCGTTACTGTTTCAGGAGTATATTTATGCACTTTCTCATGATCATGGTTTAAATGGGTTGATTTTTTATGAACCCATAGAAGTTTTTGGTTATGATAATAAATATAGTTTATCACTTGTAAAACGTTTAATTACTCGAATCTATCAAAAGAATTCTTTAATTTCTTCGTTTAATTATTCTAACCAAAATTTATTTGTTGGGCACACCCACAATTTTTTTTTTTATTCTCATTTTTATTCTCAAATTATATCAGAAATTTTTTTTTTTATTCTCATTTTTATTCTCAAATTATATCAGAGTTTTGCAATTATTGTGGAAATTCCATTTTCCTTGCGATTAGTATCTTATTTAGAAAAAAAAGAAATACCAAAATATCATAATTTACGATCAATTCATTCAATTTTTCCTTTTTTAGAGGACAAATTATTGCATTTAAATTATGTTTTAAATATACTAATACCTCATCCCATCCATATGGAAATCTTGGTTCAAATCCTTCAGTGCTGGATTCAAGATGTTCCCTTTTTACATTTATTGCAATTCTTTCTTCACGAATACCATAATTGGAATAATTTCCCCATTACTAAGAAGAAATCTATTTATTTTTTTTCGAAAGAAAATAAAAGATTCTTTTGGTTCCTATACAATTCTTATGTATTTGAGTGCGAAATTTTATTAGTGTTTATTCGTAAACAATCTTCTTATTTACGATTAACTTCCTTTAGAACTTTTATTGAGCGAATACATTTCTATGGAAAAATAGAACATCTTCAAATCGAATATTTTTTAGTAGTATGTCATAACTATTTTCATAGAACTCTGTGGTTCTTCAAAGATCCTTTCGTACATTATGTTCGATATCAAGGAAAAGCAATTCTTGCTTCAAAGGGGGTTCATTTTCTGATAAAGAAATGGAAATATCATTTTGTCAATTTTTGGCAATATTATTTTAA